CCCATCTCAATTGAAAAAGTAAATATTTTTTCAGAAAGAAATCTAGTTCTGCTTCCGTATTGCTCTTGTATTGTTTTTTCTTTTTACGTTTTTTCATGTCTGATTCCGAATAATCTTCTTCAATATCTTTTTGTTGATTTGAAAGAGCAGATACAAGATTTCCTTGGTTTTGTGCATTTGATCTAAGATCTCTTTGGCCTGCGGATTCTTTTTGATTTTTATTCTTTAATTCAAAAGATTTTTTTTCATTTGATGGTCTAACCCTTTTTTGATTTCTATTGATATTTTTATTTTCATTTATATTCAAATTTAAAAAAAGTAATTTGCTTGGTATAAACCACGGTTTCATTTTATATGAATTATAAAGAAGTACAAAGTCTGGGAAGAACCAAAGTTCCATATTCGATATGGGACGACTTAGTATTTCTTCATTCATTCCCATCCAATCAAAAAAGATTTTTTTTTTATTGGGTGAATTGATTTCTTGATCTTGATGAATTGTAAGATAAAAAAGATCTTTTTTATCAATTATTTGATAATTAAAATTAACAGTCCCGGTCTTAGTATTTTTATTACTGTTAGTATTGATCTTGATCCAGTCCTCAATATCGATTTTGTTTCGAAGACAAAAATTGATAATTTTCCAATCAAAATATTTTCTATCCGGATTTTTTTCCATATACAGAATATCATCTTTTTCTAGATAATTATTGATAGGGATATCCCATAGTATATCATATAATTTGTCTTTATATATGTTGTAATTATAAGAATTCTCTTGATTCTTATTTACTTGGAATGGCGATACATAAATATATGAGTCTCTCTTATTTTCATAATTAATAAATTTATAAGATAAAAGATTATATCTATTGTATTTTTGAAAATTCTCTTTTTGATTTAGTAATGAATATACTTCGTAATCATTTTTTTTTTTGTAATGAATTAATTGGTCTTTTTCATATGAATCCTCTTTGTTTAAATCTTGATTTTGATTTGGATGCCATTGATTGATTCTATTTCGCCCGTTTTGTGCTATTAATTTAGACCATCTAATCGGAGATAAATCGTATTGATAATGACTTCTTAACCAGTTTTTCCATTGATGTATTCCAGAATTCGAAAGTTTCTTATGTCTTAATTCAGAATGAATTATTCTTTGTGTTCCAAAATAATCTTTTATTGAAGTCTTAAGAAAAAAAGGCGTTCCGTGATATTGAAGAATAGATCTTAACTTATACAAGTTAAGAATTTGGGTTTGTGATAATTTGTAAAATACATAGGCTTGTGACAAGGAGGATAAGTCGAAAAAATTCTTTGAATTCTTATTACTAATATGATAAAGTGACTTTTTTATAGTCGAAATAAAGTGAATTGTATTTTGATTTGTTTTATTGATTCTTTCTTGATTTGTTTTATTATTGTAAATGGATTTATTAAAATTTTTTTTTGTTGATTCAAGAAAAAGTTGTATATTAATTATGGGAATATTAAGGATAGATAAAAGCATATCGATGTATATCTTTTCAATGAAAAATTTTATAAAATAATGTGATTTACGGATTAATCGAGCATTTCTTCTTTTTAATCTTTGCCAAATATTTTTTTCTGGTTCGAATCTTTTAGCATTATAACTTGTCTTATTAGGACTAACATTTTTTCCTGGAATCACTTTTTTTTTCTCTTTTGTAATTCTTTCTATTTGATTTCTAATTGTGCTTGTTCTATTACTCAGATCCTTCATTTTTTTTTCGGTCAGTAAATAATTTGTCCAATCTGTAGATCGAATTCGACGAAAGGATTCATGAATTATCTGATTATGGGTTACAGAATCTTTTTCTTTGTTAGTTTCATTTAATTTATTTATTTCTCTCAGTCGAAATATTGGATTTACTTTTGAGAATTTTTTTTTTATTTTTTTAAAAAAAAGAATTCCGTTGATAATCCATTTTTTTGGTTTTTTTATGATATTTAGAAATAATTTTGTTCTTTCTTTTAAAACTTTTAGAACTCGAAAATACTTCTTTTTCAATTTTCCTATTTTTTTTTGGAGTTTCTTAAAAATGGGTTTAAAAAAAGAAGGCCGTTTTCGGGGAGAACCAAAAGGGAGGTCAGTTTCCATTCCCCAAACTGTTAAAAAACAAAAATCATCTTTTTGTCCTTTCTTTTTCATTCGATCTATATGAGAAGACTGTGGCTTAGATCTATGCCAAGGTTTCAGGTAGAAAGGAAATAGGATCTGTATCTGAATGCCGTCTATTAACCAATTTTTCGGAAATTCTGTTTCTGATAATTGAACACCATTATAGGTACATTTAACATGCACTTCTTTATTCCATTCCTTTAAATCCTCAGACCACTCAGGAAATTGAAAAAATAGCATACGTCCAATATTTTTAGCTATTATCAATGAAGGTAATAGAATATATTTTCTAAGAATCGATTGAGTTATTAACATGCAACCTCTTATTGCTTGAGCAAATGGAATGTTATCCCAGAC